TCGTTATCTATTTTCTCGGCAAGAGGGAGATTTTTTTAGTTATTTTATAATTTTATGATAAGGTACTATCTTATTGACTTTTACTGGATCATTGGATAATTGAATAATTATTAATAATAAAATAAAGGAAGTCCATTTGAATTAGGTATTAGGCATTACGTGTACAACTATGGGTGGTCTGGTCTTTAAGGACCTATCTATCGAATCATATATGTTTTATTTTTTACAATAAAATAAAAAAGGAGGATTTTCAATGCGAGATTTAAAAACATATCTCTCCGTGGCACCAGTACTAAGTACGCTATGGTTTGGGGCTTTAGCGAGTCTATTAATAGAGATTAATCGTTTTTTTCCGGATGCGCTAACATTCCCCTTTTTTTAGAATTCAAATTAAGGGAGGAAAGGGAAAAGTAAAGTCTCTCTTTAACATCTAGGAAATTAGGAGTCCAATTCGAATTAAATTTCAATAAATATTCCTAATATAATAAAAGAATGGGAGTAGAATAGAAATGCGGGTTGAAGGTCCAAATAAAGAATATTATCCAAGATATTTAAATCACAAATGAAATATTCTATCCTTTAACTTATTTGTTTTGAATCAAAAATTAAAAGGAGGTTCATGGCCAAGGGTAAAGATGTTCGAGTAACAGTGATTTTGGAATGTACCAGCTGTGCCCGAAACAACATTAATAGGGTATCAACGGGTATTTCCAGATATATTACTCAAAAGAACCGCCACAATACACCTAATCGATTAGAATTGAGAAAATTCTGTCCATATTGTTACAAGCATACGATTCATGGGGAGATAAAGAAATAGATCGAATTGAGTACTTGTATATTACCCCTTCAAGGAAGGGAAAGGGGTGGTATATCTATCTATAATTAAATCGAATAGAACAATTCTATAAAATTCTATATAAATAGAAATCTAAATCGAAAAAAATACTATTTTCATTTTGAATTAAAATAAATTCAAATTAAGAAATAGAATTTTCGAGAAAAAGAATAAAATTAAATAATAAAACAAAACATGGATAAATCCAGGCGACCTTTTCTTAAATCAAAACGACCCTTTCGTAGGCGTTTGCCTCCTATTCAATCGGGGGATCGAATTTCTTATAGAAATATGAGTTTAATTAGTCGATTTATTAGCGAACAGGGAAAAATCTTATCGCGACGGGTGAATAGATTGACCTTGAAACAACAACGTTTAATTACTATGGCTATAAAACAAGCTCGTATTTTATCTTTGTTACCCTTTCTCAATAATCAGAAACAATTTGAAAGAACAGAGTTAACCGATAGAACTACAGGTCTTAGAACCAGAATTAAAAGGGTTTACTCTTGAATCATAATTTCAATCCAAACTCAAAGACAAGATTAGTTCTTTTCCGAGAATCCAGATGTGCCATATGAAAAAAAAAGAATTGGAGAAAGCTTTTTGTATTGAACGTGTTCATTCATTTTGACTACTTTTTTATCTTAATCATTTCTATTCTACCTTCCCGGAGACTGAACTCCGGGAAAACACGTTTACAATATTCCAGTAGATTCTTTCTAATCTACTTCTTTTGTGATCTCATTGGAAATCATATAAAAACAATTCCTGTTTGATATGGCTATTTGTGCAAGTATTTTACGATTAAGAATCGACTGTCTCTTGTACAGATCATGTATTAATCTACTATACCTATAGAATCTTACACTCTCGCGAATTACTGCGTTTATACGAGTGATCCACAGACGACGAAACTCTCTCTTTTTAATATCCCGATCCCGATGAGCTGAAAACAAAGCTCTTATTCTCTGTTGAGTAATAGTTCGAGTAAGTCTTGAATGGGCCCCTCGAAAGCTTGATGCAAATAAACGAATTTTTGTTCTACGTCTTCGAGCTATATATCCACGTCTAATTCTAGTCATTGAATCAATGAAACTTTCACGAATAACTAATTGATTTGTTCTCTTTCAGTTATTCTTTTAACACTTCCTAATCTATTAATAACAAAACGGGTTTTTCCAATGTATAAACTAGAAATTCCAATGGCTTTGGCTACTATAACCTTCCTAACCACGATTTTTTATTTCAATTCGAAATAAGAAAGAAATTTTATTTTTTTACAGGTGTCAAAAATATAGCAAATAAAAAATATAAAACGGATAAAGAAATAGTGTAGTGGGTTCCATCGTTTCTATGGTAACTTCTTAAACGTCGAGGTCTTCTCTATACACCGGAGCCTTCACTTCATTTAATCCAGGTTATTGGTAACTTGTATAGTTCATCCTCTTTTGCTCTACCGCTCTACCCATGAATTATCCAGTAATAGTCCTTTCACAAGGAAACCTATTTATACAGTAACGGTATTTAATTAGGAAAGTTAGCTGGGTAGCTGACCCTTTATAGTCCGTTCTTGACAGAGTAGGGGCGTAATCTTTATGCTTAAAAAGAATTCCTCCGCTTAATGGATAATCATTTTATACCAATGGAGAATTGCTTCTCATCTTACATTGCGGTAATTCGATTTGCGCCAACGGAAGCCATAAAATTCATACACAATGCAGGAATATGAAAAGGGTTCCTTGTTTTAAATAAATAATTTTAGATAAAAAAAAAGACCCCCTCCCCGATTCTATCCTATTTACCTTACCGGTACTCATCATTGATATTGGCACCTTGTTTTTTTGTTTTTGTACCGGCTCATTATATGATCGAAACGAGTCGCGCATACACCCGAGTACATGTTCCTCGTCGTTGAGGACATCCCCGAAGAGCGGGGGATTTAGTGACATTTCTGATTGGCTGTCTTGTATTTCTAATAAGTTGTTTAATAGTTGGCATGTTGAATTGGATACATAATGGACTGGTTTAGATTGATCCTAACCGGATGATTATGAATCATGTCTATTTCTCTTAAAATAAATAGTAAGTTAAAAAATTTCCAATCACGAATTTGCGTGAATTACATGTTATTTTCATTTAATCGCTACAAGATCAACAATTCCATAAGCTTGTGCTTCTGTTGCTGACATAAAAACGTCTCTTTCCATGTCTTCGGATACAACCCATAGGGATTTGCCCGTTTTTTGTCCATAAACCCTTGTGATGGTTTCGCGCAGTTTCAACAGTTCTTCCGCTTCCAGGATAACCTCCCCCGTCGCTGCTTCATAAAACGAACTAGCAGGTTGATGGATCATTACCCTGATAATAGAATAAAAAGTTTTTCTAGCTTACCCGATGAAGCGTATAGAAAAGAAATATAAAGAAAAAGATCGAATTGAACAACCGTACGGGCATCCTTCTTGCATATGCATACGGCTCTGCACTAAGATTGACCTAACTTGGTCTCTTTATTGAATGAAAAAAGAAAGAGAAACATAGAGTATATCATACCCAGGTGGTTAAATGATCAAATAGCCGTCTTTTCTTTCGGAATATGTATAAAATACTATGATGGCTCCGTTGCCTTCTATCTTAATGGGATTTCTTTTGGATGTGATTCGGCAATCCCAAAGTTTCTTTTTGTTCCAATCAAAGAAAAAATATTTTTTTTGCGCACCTCTTGGATTCTTTTCTTTTGATAACAGGAATATTGTTAAGAGTCCTTATAGTGTGATAGTGTAAACAAAAGGGGTTTGTGACGCTAAACCCAACTCCCAATTATAAAATCGAGAATACCCTTTAATCTCATACTACTCTCTCGATACATAATTTAAATCTAATTTTTTCAAAAGAATCAAAAAATTTAGAATATCGAATGCAAAGTGCCATGCTATTGTTGCTTACTATTTCCTAGGGCGAAGGCACAGTCTTCCCTTTTCTCTTAAATAAAAATCTCATTGGCGCCAAGCGTGAGGGAATGCTAGACGTTTGGTAATTTCCCCCCCGACCAGGATAAAAGATCCCATTGACGCGGCTAACCCCATGCATATTGTATGAACATCTGGTCGCACAAATTGCATAGTATCATAAATAGCTATTCCGGGTATTACCCACCCGCCGGGAGAGTTTATAAACAAATAAAGATTCTTGTTATCATCTTCAATACTGAGATATATCATAAGACCAATAAGTTGATTTGAGATCTCGCTATCAACTGCTTGTCCTAAAAAAAGTAATCTTTCTCGATAAAGTCGGTTAATTAGGGTACAATTGTATCCCTTCGGAATCGTACACGCACCTTTTGATGCATACGGTTCCAAAAAATCTCAAAAACAAAAAAAGAATCAATGTATGGATTCTAAACCTATCTCTTTTCCCATAACGGGGTTTTTCTTACTTAAAAAAAGATTTTATTCTTAAATAAAGACGAGTTTTACTGCTTTCTTTTTCTTATAATTCTAATAAAGAAAAAGTCACTAAATTTATTGAATTAACTTCTCATTGATGTATTGTTTCATCAACCAACCCCGATGATATTTTCTTGTTCCTGAGTGGGTCTCTTTTCTCTTTTTAGGTTTATGCTCTACTCTGGGTAAAGATTGACTCGATTTGGATTTGCACATATAGGACAAATATTGTTATTACCGTTTTCTTTTTTTATTACTTTCTGCTTATTTTTTCAATTCAGTTTATACGTTCTACAAAGTTTTGATTAATAGTTTGAAATCAACCCACGGATATTCCACATAGGAATCATTTAGGATCAAACTAGGAATCGTAGATATATTACTAATTGAGTTAGGTTTTTCTAAACAGAGCCTGAATACTTTATTTTTTTTTAGTTCAGCCAAGTTAACCATAAATCATTGTAATTGAGAATAATAAATAGTAATATGGATCCTCTCAAAACGGATCAAATTGCACTTCACGCTCCAAAATTTTTATGATTTAATGACTCCTTCTTGGGCGAAACGGGGGATATCTCGATTGAGGAGAGAACGGGTAAATCCCGTATGACCCAGTATATCTGACAAGTCGCACTATACGTCGACCCAAGATGCTTCTCCCTCTCCAGGGCTTCGGAAAGGTACTTTTGGAACACCAATAGGCATTTGCTTAAAGAAAAAACTAAGTAATATAATTCACTTTGATGTAAAAACGTAAGAATATGATTTTATTGTGTTTATATTTTTTAAAGATTGGCTTTTATCGGATTTCTTTTTTGCATAGATTACAAAAAGTTAGAAAGAAAAAAAGAAGGAATAAAGTCAAATTAGTTGGATATAGGGTGATGAGTAGATATGTATGTATTTGCTACTCGAAAATGTTATTCAACCCCATTGCGTATTGATACTTATCGAATATAGAATAAATCTGCTTCTTTTTGTTCCTATGAACATAATTATTCCGTTAATTAAACAATTAAAAGGTTTTAGTAATAACAGATTAACAACAGAATAGAAAAAGAATAACTATTAACTCCCGTTCTTAAATAATTTACGGAATAGCGAGGATCGATAGGACAGTCACAGGAAAGTCTTTTCTAATGCAATAAAGTTACGCAGTGTCTATCTATCTTTGATAAAGGGGAATTTCTATGGGTTTGCCTTGGTATCGTGTTCATACTGTTGTATTGAATGATCCCGGCCGATTGCTTTCTGTTCATATAATGCATACGGCTTTGGTTGCTGGTTGGGCTGGTTCGATGGCTCTCTATGAATTAGCAGTTTTTGATCCCTCTGATCCTGTTCTTGATCCAATGTGGAGACAGGGTATGTTCGTTATACCCTTCATGACTCGTTTAGGAATAACCAATTCATGGGGTGGTTGGAGTATTACAGGAGGAACTGTAACGAATCCGGGTATTTGGAGTTATGAAGGTGTAGCTGGGGCACATATTATGTTTTCTGGTTTATGCTTTTTGGCAGCTATCTGGCATTGGGTGTATTGGGATCTCGAAATTTTTTTTGATGAACGTACAGGAAAACCTTCTTTGGATTTACCCAAGATCTTTGGAATTCATTTATTTCTTTCAGGAGTGGCTTGCTTTGGGTTCGGTGCATTTCATGTAACAGGTTTGTATGGTCCTGGAATATGGGTGTCCGATCCTTATGGACTAACTGGAAAAGTACAACCTGTAAATCCCGCATGGGGCGTAGAAGGTTTTGATCCTTTTATTCCGGGAGGAATAGCCTCTCATCATATTGCAGCAGGTACATTGGGCATATTAGCAGGTCTATTCCATTTGAGTGTCCGACCGCCACAACGCCTATACAAAGGATTGCGTATGGGAAATATTGAAACCGTACTTTCCAGTAGTATAGCTGCTGTCTTTTTTGCAGCTTTTGTTGTTGCTGGAACTATGTGGTATGGTTCCGCAACTACTCCGATTGAATTATTTGGGCCCACTCGTTACCAATGGGATCAGGGATACTTTCAGCAAGAGATATATCGAAGAGTTAGTATGGGGCTGGCAGAAAATCAAAGTTTAGCAGAAGCCTGGTCGAAAATTCCTGAAAAATTAGTTTTTTATGATTACATCGGAAATAATCCGGCGAAGGGGGGATTATTCAGGGCGGGCTCGATGGATAACGGGGATGGAATAGCAGTTGGGTGGTTAGGACATCCCATCTTTAGAGATAAGGGCGGTCGTGAACTTTTTGTACGTCGTATGCCTACCTTTTTTGAAACATTTCCCGTTGTTTTGGTAGACGGCGACGGAATTGTTCGAGCGGATGTTCCTTTTCGAAGGGCAGAGTCAAAGTATAGTGTTGAACAAGTTGGTGTAACTGTTGAGTTCTATGGTGGTGAACTCAATGGAGTCAGTTATAGCGATCCTGCTACTGTGAAAAAATATGCTAGACGCGCTCAATTGGGTGAAATTTTTGAATTAGATCGTGCTACATTGAAATCCGACGGTGTTTTTCGTAGCAGTCCAAGGGGTTGGTTTACTTTTGGACATGCTTCATTTGCTTTGCTCTTCTTCTTCGGACACATTTGGCATGGTGCTAGAACCCTGTTCAGAGATGTTTTTGCTGGTATTGATCCGGATTTGGATGCTCAAGTCGAATTTGGAGCATTCCAAAAACTTGGGGATCCAACTACAAGAAGACAAGCAGCCTGATATAAGACTACTTTGGTTTCTTTCGTCTCTGTTTTCTTTCTGGAATTTTTCCTAGGGGTCAGAGAAACCTTGCTCACTGCTTTTTTGCTCGTGTTATTTCTTTATTTTTTATCCGATAGACGGTCCCTCACAAATAAACAAATACAAATAAAAGGGAACAAACAGGTATGAAAGCTATAATTGTAAACTATGATCAAATCTATGGAAGCACTAGTTTATACATTCCTCTTAGTGTCGACTTTAGGAATAATTTTTTTTGCTATCTTTTTTCGAGAACCGCCTAAAGTTCCAACTAAAAAGATAAAATGATTTTTCAGTATCTCAATTGACGTAATGAGCCTCGCAATGTTTTGAGGCTCATTACGTCAACTAGTCCCCATGTTCCTCAAATGGATCTCTTAGTTGTTGAGAAGGTTGCCCAAAAGCGGTATATAAGGCATACCCTGTAAAACTTACAAGTAAACCAGATAGAAAGATGGCTACTAGGGTTGCTGTT